AATGAAGTGCCTGATTAAAGGATTACCTTGATAGGGTAAATTAAGTAAGTAATTACCTTCATTAAGTTATTTTACATAAAATAGAATTAAACTATTTCTTTTAGTATCAAAAACTAATGTGCATCATACACCTTGATGTAAAAAGGTAAGCTAATTAAGCTAATGGGTTCATACCCCATTTATAGAGGTATCAAACCTCTCCTTTTTAATGGCCAACAACTCTATAAAACTTCTTTTCCTATCAACATTGTTGATAGGAACGATCCTGTCCATCTCATCAAACTCTTGATTCGGAGTTTGAATAGGACTAGAGATCAACTTACTCTCATTTATTCCAATACTTACAAAAAATAAAAATGTAATGATAAATGAATCATCAGTTAAATATTTTATTGTCCAGGCAATAGCATCGACAATATTATTATTCTCTATTTTATTTATTCAAATAAAATATAGAATAAGATGGGAAACAGAATCAATCCCATTAATAATGGTTAGATCAAGACTATTTTTAAAAATAGGTGCTGCCCCTTTCCATTTCTGATTTCCTGAAGTTATAGGAAATTCAACATGAATTAATTGTTTAACATTAATAACATGACAAAAAATTGCTCCAATAATAGTTTTATCATACTGTATCCAAATAAGATCATTTATATTTACAATCACTATCTTAAGAATTATTATTGGAGCAATAGGAGGACTAAATCAAACACTACTACGACAACTTCTAGCATATTCATCAATTAATCATGTAGGATGAATAATTAGATCCCTAATAGTAAGAGAAAATGTATGAGAAATTTATTTTGTTATTTATTCGCTATTAAGACTAATTATGATCCTTTTATTTAAACAAATAAATCTATTTTCCTTAAATCAAATTTATTCGTCAACAAATATTAAATCAAAAACTAAATTTTTAATATTTATATCCCTTCTATCATTAGGAGGGTTGCCACCTTTCCTAGGATTTTTACCAAAATGAATTGTTATTAACTCCCTTATAGAAAACAATATATTAACCATAATAATTATTATGGTTATATTCACAACAATTACACTGTACTATTATCTCCGAATTAGATTTTCAGCTTTTATCCTATCCTATTCAGAAAATTCGTGGTCAATAATTATTCCAATAAATAAATCTAGATTAATGTTACCAATAACAGTAATAATTTCAACTCTAGGCCTAGTAATATCCTCAATATTAATTTCCTTATTTTAAGGACTTAAGTTAAATAAACTAATAACCTTCAAAGTTATAATTAAAGGATAATCTTTTAGGCCTTAGTAAATTATTTTACACCTCTAGAATTGCAGTCTAAAATCATAATTGAATATAAAGCCAATAATATGATAAGAGAGAAAATCCTCGTAAATAGATTTACAGTCTATCGCCTAATAACTCAGCCATCTTACCGAACAAATGATTTTTTTCGACAAACCATAAGGATATTGGCACTTTATATTTTATTTTTGGTACATGAGCTGGGTTAGTTGGAACATCAATAAGAATAATTATTCGAGCAGAATTAGGGCAACCAGGAGCATTAATTGGAGAAGATCAAATTTATAATGTAATTGTTACAGCACATGCATTTGTAATAATTTTCTTTATAGTTATACCTATTATAATTGGAGGATTTGGTAATTGACTTGTTCCATTAATAATTGGAGCACCAGATATGGCATTCCCACGAATAAATAACATAAGTTTTTGACTTTTACCACCTTCATTAACTTTACTCCTTTCATCCTCAATAGTTGATAGAGGAGCCGGGACTGGATGAACAGTTTACCCCCCACTTGCCGGAGCAATTGCTCATAGAGGGGCATCAGTTGATTTAGCAATCTTTTCTCTTCATCTTGCTGGTGTATCATCAATTCTAGGAGCAGTCAATTTTATTACAACAACAATTAATATACGATCAGAAAGAATAACTTTAGATCAAACACCATTATTTGTTTGATCAGTAGTTATTACAGCTTTACTTTTATTATTGTCACTTCCAGTACTAGCTGGAGCTATCACAATATTATTAACCGATCGAAATTTAAATACATCATTTTTTGACCCTGCTGGTGGAGGTGATCCAATTTTATATCAGCATTTATTTTGATTTTTTGGACATCCAGAAGTTTATATTTTAATTCTTCCTGGGTTTGGGATTATTTCCCATATTGTATGTCAAGAAAGAGGAAAAATTGAATCATTCGGGACATTAGGAATAATTTATGCAATAATATCAATTGGAATTATAGGATTTATTGTATGAGCACATCATATATTTACAGTAGGAATAGATGTTGATACACGAGCATATTTTACATCAGCAACAATAATTATTGCAGTTCCTACCGGAATTAAAGTATTTAGATGATTGGCTACACTTTACGGAACAAAATTTAAATTTAATCCACCATTATTATGAGCACTTGGATTCATTTTCTTATTCACAATTGGTGGATTAACAGGATTAGTTTTAGCAAATTCTTCACTTGATATTGTTTTACATGATACTTATTATGTTGTAGCACATTTTCACTACGTCTTATCTATAGGAGCAGTATTTGCAATTATAAGTGTTTTTATTCAATGATACCCTCTATTCACTGGACTAACAATAAATAATTTTTTATTAAAAATCCAATTCACAATTATATTTATTGGAGTAAATTTAACATTTTTTCCTCAGCATTTTATAGGATTATCAGGAATACCTCGACGATATTCAGATTATCCAGATGCTTATACATCATGAAATGTACTCTCAAGTATTGGATCAACCATTTCAATTGTAGGGATTATTATATTCATTTTAATCATATGAGAAAGTATAATTTCAAATCGATTAATTATATTTAAATCTAATATAAGAAGATCAACAGAATGATTACAAAATAATCCACCAGCAGAACATAGATATTCAGAATTACCAATTAATTTCTAGATTCTAATATGGCAGATTAGTGCAATAGATTTAAGCTCTAAATATAAAGGTTTGACCTTTTATTAGAATTAATGGCAACATGATCAAACTTATCATTACAAGATGGGGCTTCACCTTTAATAGAACAATTATCATTCTTTCATGACCATACAATAATAGTATTATTATTAATTACTGTAATTGTAGGATATACATTTAGATATATATTAATTATTTCATTTTCAAGTAAAAATATACTTCACGGACATTTAATTGAAACTATTTGAACTACAATTCCAGCTATTACATTAATTTTTATTGCATTACCATCACTACGACTACTTTATCTTCTTGATGATTCTGTAGATGCAATAATTACAATTAAAACAATTGGACGTCAATGATATTGAAGCTATGAATATTCTGATTTTATAAATATTGAATTTGATTCATACATAATACCAGAAAATGATTTAGAAATCAATGGATTCCGATTACTCGATGTAGATAACCGAATTATTTTACCAATAAATACAGAAGTTCGAATTTTAACAAGTGCATCTGATGTACTTCATTCATGAGCAGTACCAGCATTAGGAATTAAAATTGATGCAACACCAGGACGATTAAATCAAGGAACATTTTTAATAAACCGACCTGGGTTATTCTTTGGACAATGTTCAGAAATCTGTGGAGCAAATCACAGATTTATACCTATTACAATTGAAAGAACCTCAATCAATATATTCATTAAATGATTATCTAAAATAATTTAAGGAGTTAGTTAAAAATAACATTAGAATGTCAATCTAAAATAACTAATAATTTAGTACACCTTGACCATCAGATGACTGAAAGTAAGTAATGGTCTCTTAAACCAAAAAATAGTAAATTAACAAATACTTCTGATGAGGAATAATATCTATATCCCTCAAATATCCCCTTTAATATGATTTTCACTATTTATTTTATTTTCTATTATTTTAATTTTGTTTAATCAAATAAACTTTTTTACATTTAAACCTAGAATCTTTCATTTTATAAAAAAAAGAAAGATTAAAAATAAAAATTTAAACTGAAAATGATAACAAATCTATTTTCAACATTTGACCCATCAACTAATTTATTAAATTTACCTTTAAATTGAACTAGAACATTTATAGGATTATTATTAATTCCAATAATATTTTGATTAACCTCATCACGAATTCATTTTATATGAAATAAGTTAAATACAAATCTTCATAATGAATTTAAAACCTTATTAGGAACAAAATCATTTAATGGAATAACATTTATTTTTATTTCAATCTTCATTATAATAATATTTAATAATTTTATAGGACTATTTCCTTATATTTTTACAAGAACTAGACACCTAGCCTTTACATTTTCAATTGCATTGCCTATATGACTTAGATTTATATTATTTGGTTGAATTAATAATACAAATCATATATTTTCACATTTAGTTCCTCAAGGAACACCTATAGCACTTATATCATTTATAGTAATAATTGAAACAATTAGAAATGTAATTCGACCTGGAACCTTAGCAGTTCGGTTAGCAGCAAATATAATTGCAGGACATTTATTATTAACCCTTTTAGGAAATACAGGACCATCAATAATAATAAATTTAATTTCATTTTTAATTCTTGGTCAAATATTACTAATAATTTTAGAATCAGCAGTAGCTATAATTCAAGCTTATGTATTCTCTATTTTAAGAACACTTTATTCTAGAGAAGTATACTAAACATATGTTAACAATACATTCAAATCACCCATTCCACATAGTAGATTATAGACCTTGACCATTAACAGGAGCAATTGGAGCAATAGTTATAGTTTCAGGACTAGCTAAATGATTCCATTTATTTAATATAAATTTATTTTTAATTGGAATAATAATTAACTTATTTACAATAATTCAATGATGACGAGATGTAATCCGAGAAGGAACATATCAAGGATTACACACAGAATTTGTATCAATTGGTCTACGATGGGGTATAATCTTATTTATTACATCAGAAGTCTTATTTTTTTCTATCTTTTTTTTGAGCTTTTTTAATAGTAGATTAGCACCAACAATTGAATTAGGAATATATTGTGCTCCAATAGGAATTCAACCATTTAATCCAATACAAATTCCACTACTTTTTATTGCGCTTTTACTATCGTCAGGAGTTACAATTACATGAGCACATCATAGAATTATAGAATGTAACCATTCACAAGCATTACAAGGATTATTCTTTACAGTAATATTAGGATTTTATTTTACTTTACTACAAATATATGAATATTGAGAAGCACCTTTTACCATTGCAGACGCAGTATATGGATCTTCATTCTTCATAGCAACAGGGTTCCATGGGCTACATGTAATCATTGGTACAACAATCTTATTAACATGCCTAATTCGACATATAATAAACCAATTTTCATCAAATCACCACTTTGGATTTGAAGCAGCCGCATGATACTGACATTTTGTTGAAATCGTCTGATTATTTTTTATATATCTCAATTTATTGATGAGGTAGATAATTGTTATTCTAGTATAAAGAGTACATTTGACTTCCAATCAAAAAGCTTGACTTATAATCAAGAATAACAATTTTTATTCTATTAATAGGAATTATTATTAGATTTATTGTACCAATAATTATTATAATCATCGCAACAGTCCTATCAAAAAAATCAATTAATGATCGAGAAAAAAGATCACCATTTGAGTGTGGATTTGATCCAAAAAGATCTGCCCGTATACCTTTTTCATTACAATTCTTCTTAATTGCAATAATCTTTTTAATTTTTGATGTAGAAATTGCATTAATTCTGCCAATTATTATCATTTTAAAAACATCAAACATCATAATTTGAACAATAGTAACAATATTTTTCACTATTATTTTATTAAGAGGATTATATCTTGAATGAAATCAAGGAGTATTTCAATGAGAAAATTAAAGGGTTATAGTTAAATATAACATTTGGGTTGCATTCAAAAAGTATTGAATTGATCAATTAACCTTAGCAAATAAGAAGTGAAAAATCACAATCAGTTTCGACCTGAAAAATGGTATTAATTACCCTTATTTGTTAATTGAAGCCAAAGTTAGAGGCATATTACTGTTAATAATATAATTGAAATATAAAGTTCCAATTAAGGAAATGTAAAGTCAATATAAAAGCTGCTAACTTTTTATATTAGCGGTTTAACTCCGTTAACATTTCTATTTATATAGTTTAAATAAAACATTACATTTTCACTGTAAAAATAATATTTATATATATTTATAAATATACCTAAAAATATAAAATATTTCCTTAACATCTTCAGTGTTAAACTCTTTATAAGCTATTTAAGTATTAAATTTAAAATAAAATAAATAAAATAAATATCCAAAAAATAAAAGTTAAAAGATATAATTTAAAATTAGAATCATATCAATATTGTATATAATCTAATATATATACAAATAAATTATATAAGCCTTGACCTCCCAAAATTTCACCTCAACCAAAATCAAAAGACTTCAATGAATAATAACCAAATTTTAAAGGCAAATAACTAATTATTTTAGTTGAAAGAAAAGGTATAAATCATATAGAACCTATAAATCTTACAAAAGATAAAAAATTTACAGAAAACAACTCATGAAAAAAACTTAATTTTGAAATTAAATAACCAAAATATGAACCAAAAATAACCACAGTAATAGTTAAAAATTTTAAATAATATGGTAAAACAATTATATAAGGAATAGGAAAAATTAATCAAGAAAGTAAACTACCACCAAAAACCGCAACAAACAATAAAAAAATTATTCCAAAAGAAATAAAAAATCTATTATCATTAAAAGAAAAATTTGAATAAAAATTATTTTCACCAAATATTGAATAATAAAATAAACGAAAAGAATAAGAAGCAGTTAAACCAGTAGAAAAGAAATATATAAGAAAAATTAAACAATTAATTCATCTTATACAAACTATCTCTAAAATTAAATCCTTTGAATAAAACCCAGCCAAAAAGGGTATACCACATAAAGATAAACTTGAAACATTAAAACAAATAGAAGTTAAAGGTATAAAATTAACAATTGAACCTATAAAACGAATATCCTGAGAGTCCTTCAAATTATGAATTATTGATCCTGCACATATAAATAATAATGCCTTAAATAAAGCATGACATAATAAATGAAAAAAAGCAAGCTTTGAATAGCCTATAGCCAAAATTCTTATTATTAAACCAAGTTGTCTTAAAGTTGATAAAGCAATAATCCTTTTTAAATCAAATTCATAATTTGCGCCTAAACCAGCCATAAATATTGTTATACAACCAACCAATAATAAAAATCAACCATAATTATAAATAATAAGTATAGGACTAAACCGAATTAATAAATAAACACCCGCAGTAACTAAAGTAGAAGAATGAACTAAAGCAGAAACAGGAGTAGGAGCAGCTATAGCTGCAGGAAGTCAAGAAGAAAAAGGAATTTGAGCACTCCTTGTTATAGCAGCTAAAATAATTAATATTGTAATTAACTTTATCTCAAAGGAATTTAAAATAAAATCATAATAATAAATATAATTTCAACCACCAAAATTTAATATTCAAGCAATAGAAAATAAAATAGCAACATCACCTAAACGATTAGATAAAAAAGTTAATATACCAGCACTGTAAGATTTTACATTCTGATAATAAATAACTAAACAATAAGAAACCAGACCTAAACCATCCCATCCCAAGCGAATTCTAACTAAATTTGGACTGATAATTAAAAAACCTATTGAAAAAATAAATATTAAAACAATCATAATAAAACGATTTATATTCTTTTCACCAACTATATAATCTTCTCTATAATAAATAACTAAAGAAGAAATATATATAACAAAAGATATAAAAATTAAAGACATTCAATCCAAAATTAAAGTTATCACAACTATAGAACCATTTAAATTAAAAAGCTCCCACTCAATAAAAATTCTATAATCAATCATTAAATAATAAATTCCTAAAATAAAAATTAAAGTTCTTAACAAAAATAAACAAAAAAATCTTAAAGAACAAATAGAAAATAACTTCAAGGCTTAAGATGAAAAATTCATATCATTGATCCCACAAAACAATATTTTAATTAAAATACTTAAGCAAATTAAACAAAAAAATACTCACCCCTTAAGCATAAGATATTTAAAGGAAACCAATGCAAAAATAAAAGATGATATTCTCGTAAATAACCAAGAGTACAAGTATAAATACCAGCAAAATATGAACCATGTTGAGAATAACAATATATATATAAAGTATAAACAGCTCTAAAAAAGGATAAAAAAATTAAAACTAAAAATCTAAAAGAAGATCATGATATAATTCTATTTAATAAGCTTAACTCACCAATTAAATTTAATGAAGGAGGAGAAGCTATATTAGAACAACTTAAAAGAAATCATCAAAGAGATATTCTTGGTATAAGATTAATTATACCTTTATTTATTAATAAGCTTCGTCTACCTAAACGTTCATAATTAATATTTGATAAACAAAATAAACCAGAAGAGCATAAACCATGACCAATTATTAAAGATAAAGATCCTATACAACCTCACCAATTTATAGTTATCAAACCACCAATAACTATTCTTATATGAGCAACAGAAGAATAAGCAATTAAAGATTTTAAATCTACTTGACGAAAGCAAATTAATCTCACAATAACTCCTCCTGATAAACCTAAAGATAATCAAAAATAATTAAACTTTAAACCTAAAAAAGAAATAACCCTTATTACACGAAAAATACCATAACCTCCTAATTTTAATAAAACCCCAGCTAAAATTATTCTACCAGAAATTGGAGCTTCAACATGAGCCTTAGGTAACCATAAATGAAATAAAAATATAGGCATCTTAACTAAAAAAGCTAAAATTATAAAAACATAAAACAATAAATAATAAGAACCAAAATCAAATAATAAAGGAAAATATAGAGTATTAATATAATTATACACATTAAAAATACAAAATAATAATGGTAATCTAGCAACTAAAGTATAAAAAATTAAATAAATTCCAGCCTGAAGACGTTCGGGTTGATAACCCCAACCTAAAATTAAAAGCAAAGTAGGAATTAATCTAGCTTCAAAAAAAATATAAAAAGATAATAATCTTAAACTAGAAAAAGAACAATATAGTATAATTAAAAGAATCAAAACCATAAAAATAAATAAATTTGAATAATAAGAAGATAAATAAATTGAACCTCTAGCCATAATTATTAAAGAACAAATCCAAAATCTAAGCAAAATTAAACTATTAGAAAAATAATCAACACCAAAATAATATCTAATTATATTTAAATCACAATATGAATAAATACAAACTATAAATATAAAACTAAATAAAAATATAAAAGAATGAACCAATCATCATGAACTGTTTAATAAACAAAGAGGAGTCAAAAAAATAATTATAAATAAATACCTTAACATAAAGATAAACTAAAAGAATTTAAAAAACCATTACCATGAGAACGAATTATAGAAACTAAAATCGATAAACCCAAAGCACCTTCACAGACAGAGAAAATTAAAAAATATAAGGGAAAAAAATAATCATAATCACATTGAATAATAATAATTAATATAAATAAAGAAAGAACAATATATTTTAATCTCAACAAAACTATTAATAAATGTTTTCGTTTTAAAGAAAAAACATATACACCAACAAAATAAGTTAATAAAGAAGTAAAAATAGAAATTATAAACATTAGTTTTAATAGTTAAAAAAAAACATCGGTCTTGTAAACCGAAAATAAGGCATGCCCCCCTTTTTAAAACTTCAGGAGGAGAAAAAATTCTATCTTTGGTCTCCAAAACCAATATTTTATAAACTAACCCCTGATATGATTAAAATAATGGTTATAGCCCTAGTTAACGTAATAAATATTAATTTTATTAAACTAAACCATCCAATATCAATAATAATATTTATTATTTTTCAAACTTTTCTTATTGGATTAATAAGAGGAACAATTATAGAAAGATTTTGGTTATCATATATTTTATTTTTAATATACCTTGGAGGTATATTAGTATTATTTATTTATGTAACAAGAATTGCATCAAATGAAATATTTAAATTAAAGTCAATAATTTTAATCTTTTCATTTATTTCATGAGCCATTAATATAATAATTCTTATCATTTTAGATAAAACAATATTTATTGATTTTTTTAAAAATACAGAGACAATAAATATTAATAATTCAATTAATTATCAAGAAATAACATTTTCATTAGAAAAACTATACAAAAATCCAACATTTATTATTACAATAATAATAATAATTTATTTATTTCTAGCACTATTAGCAGTAGTTAAAATTACTAATATTAATCAAGGTCCTATTCGTAAAATAAAATAATTACTAATGAATAAACCAATCCGATTAAAACATCCTTTATTAAAAATTATTAATAATTCTCTAATTGACTTACCAGCACCAATAAATATTTCATTTTGATGAAATTTTGGTTCCTTATTAGGATTATGTTTAATAATCCAGATTGTAACAGGGTTATTTTTAACTATACATTATACCTCAAATATTGAAATAGCATTTAGAAGAGTAATCCATATTTGTCGAGATGTTAATAATGGTTGAATTATTCGAACCGTTCATGCTAATGGAGCATCAATATTTTTTATTTGTATTTATCTTCATATTGGTCGAGGAATTTATTACGGATCATATTTATATATATATACTTGAATAATTGGAACAGTTATTCTATTTCTAGTTATAGCAACCGCATTTATAGGTTATGTTTTACCATGAGGACAAATATCATTTTGAGGTGCAACAGTAATTACTAATTTATTATCAGCAGTACCTTATCTAGGCACAGATTTAGTTCAATGAGTATGGGGAGGATTTGCTGTAGATAATGCAACATTGAATCGATTTTTTTCCTTTCATTTTATTTTACCATTTATAATTACTGCTATAGTAATAATTCACTTATTTTTTCTTCATCAAAGAGGATCAAATAATCCATTAGGAGTTAATAGAAATCTGGAAAAAATTCCTTTTCATCCTTATTTTACATTTAAAGATTCAATTACATTTATCTTTATAACATTTTTATTAATTATATTATGCTTATATAACCCTTATTTATTAGGAGATCCTGATAATTTTGTACCAGCAAATCCTTTAATTACTCCTATCCATATTCAACCTGAATGATATTTTTTATTTGCTTACGCAATTTTGCGATCAATTCCTAATAAACTAGGTGGAGTAATTGCATTATTTCTATCAATTAGAATTTTAATAATTCTTCCATTTTATAATAAAACACCGTTCCGAGGAATTCAATTTTATCCAATTAATCAAATTATATTTTGAATTATAGTAATTATTGTTATCTTACTAACATGAATCGGAAAACGACCTGTAGAAGAACCATATATTTTAACTGGACAAATCTTAACAGTTATATACTTTTTATATTTCATTATAAATGTTCATATTGCAAATATATGAGATAAATTAATTAAAGATTAAGTAAAATAGTTAATTAGCTTATGAAAAGCATATGTTTTGAAAACATAAAATTAGAAGTTTAATTCTTCTATTAACTTTTCTAAAAAAATTTCACTAAATAGTTGAAATTAATAAAATTTTAAATCCAATATAAAAAATAAAAAAATTTAAAGACAAAGGTAAAAACCCCCTTCATGCTAAATATATTAACTTATCATAACGAAAACGAGGTAAAGTCCCACGAACCCAAATAAAAATAAAAGATACAAAAGAAAGCTTTATAAAAAATATATAAGAATATAAATCACCCCCTAAAAAAATTAAAGATAAAAATATTCTTATAAAAATAATTCTTATATATTCAGCTAAAAAAATTAAAGTAAACCCACCAGCACCATATTCAATATTAAACCCTGATACTAACTCAGATTCACCTTCAGCAAAATCAAAAGGAGTCCGATTAGTTTCAACTAAACAGGATGCAAAACATGATAAAAATAAAGGGAAAGAAATAATAATTAATCAACAATAAATTTGATAATTAATAAAATCAAAAATATTAAATCTACCAATTAAAATAATTAAAGATAATAAAATTAAAGCCAATCTTACTTCATATGAAATAGTCTGAGCAACAGAACGTATTGACCCTAATAAAGAATAATTTGAATTAGATGATCAACCAGCAATTATTACAGTATACACGCTTAATCTAGTACAACATAAAAAAAATAAAAACCCATAAGAAAATGAACATATATAAGTTAAATAAGGAAAAACAAGCCAAATAATTAAAGAAATTATTAAATTAAATACAGGAGAAAAATAATATAGTATATAATTTGATATAATAAGAATAGGTTGTTCCCTACAAACTAATTTAATTGCATCACTAAAAGGTTGCGGAAAACCAGTAAAACCAACCTTATTAGGACCTTTTCGAATTTGAATATAACCTAATACTTTTCGTTCTAATAAAGTTAAAAAAGCAACACTAATTAAAACACAAATTAATAATAAAAGAAAATTTAAAATAAATATAAATAAATCATAAAATATCAATACTATTTGCAAAATAAATCTGCATTAATGAATTCTAAATTCAACACATTAATCTGTCAAAATAGTAATATTAAATTTAATCAATATATCAAAATGTAATTTGATTACATGGTCCTTTCGTACTAATGTAAAAATAATAACTTAAGATAGAAACCGACCTGGCTTACGCCGGTCTGAACTCAGATCATGTAAGAATTTAAAGGTCGAACAGACCTAATTACTGGGCTTCTGCACCCAAAGCTATTCTTAATCCAACATCGAGGTCGCAATCTATTTTGTCGATATGAGCTCTCAAAAATAATTACGCTGTTATCCCTAAGGTAACTAAATCTTATGATCATAAATTATGGATCATATAAACATAAATTAATGATTTTATTACGAAGAGTTTATCTATTCTTCATGTCACCCCAACAAAACATTATCTTTAAATATAAAAAAACCTAACAAAAAATTATATAAAAATAAAATGTTAAGCTCTATAGGGTCTTCTCGTCTTAAAGAAAAATTTAAGCTTTTTAACTCAAAAATTAAATTCTATAATTTAATAAGAGACAGATGATTTTTCGTCAAACCATTCATACCAGCCTCTAATTAAGAGACTAATGATTATGCTACCTTTGCACGGTCAAAATACCGCGGCTCTTTAAAACATTCAGTGAGCAGGTTAGACCTCAAAGTATAGTCAAGAGGACATGTTTTTGATAAACAGGCGAAAATCAATTTTGCCTAATTCCTTATAATAAATTAACAATATAAAATATTATATACAAATCTATATACTAATTTTATCATTATTACAATAATTTTAAAATTAAATTAATAATCTTAATACAAAACCTAAATTTGCTATAAAATCAAAATTAAAAATAATGAACTAAAACGTAATCTTAAAGATAGCTGGTTTAAAGCTTACTATTAAATTCTACGTGTATAAAATTATAGGAAAGCTCTAGAGCTTATCCCCTAAAGAATAAATAAATTAATATTTTTATATATAAAAGTAAATAAAAACTACTAACTTTAAAAAATTAAACTTTTTCTTAAGAAACTAGATATCTTAGGAAACGATTAACATTTCATTTCTACAATTAATTTAAAAATAATTTTAATATATTAAAAATTAATTAATTGTAAATCAACCTAAATCGAGATTAGCAAATAAATACTAAAAATTTAATAAACCCTGATACAAAAGGTACAATAAATTAAATTTACTTTTTAATAATTAAATAATTACTTAATAATCCAATTACATTACTAATTAACTATAATAAAAAAAAATCAATTCTATAAAATATACTAAGACAAAACAAAGATAAAATTTCTTTTATTATAAAATAAAATTACAAATAAAAAATATAATCAAATTAATAATCAAGATATCCTGAATTGCACAGAATAATTTTCAGTGTAAATGAAATACTTTACTAATAAGTTTTACCTTGAAAACCTTTCTAGATACACTTTCCAGTACATCTACTATGTTACGACTTATCTCATCTAAACTTAATTATTACCTTATAGATAATCAGTAAATATTAATAATGAGAGTGACGGGCGATATGTACACACCTCAGAGCCAATATCAATTAAATTAAATATGTTAAATTACTATCAAATCCACCTTCATTAATAATGTTTCAATATTAAATTCATTATAGATAAAAAATCTATTGTAACCCATCTCCTCTTAACTATAAACTGCACCTTGACCTGAAATACTTTAAAATTATAAATTTGGAAAATTTTAACTCTAAAAAGATTTTCTGATAACGGAGATATACAAACAAATAAATTAAGTAAAGTTATCGTGTATTATCAATTATGGGATAGGTTCCTCTGAATGGAATAAGATACCGCCAAATTCTATGGGTTTAAAGATTATAACTAATACTACCCAGGTAAATTTAATTAACACTTAAAATAATAGGGTATCTAATCCTAGTTTATTATTTAAGTTTCACAGAATCATTAAAAGAAATATATATATAAAAATAAAATTTCACCTAAAAAATTTAAAGTTTATCTCAAAATATAATTAACTGTATTAACCAATAATATTTACTTGTATTAATCGTATAATTGCGGCTGCTGGCACGAAATAAGCCAATACTAAATCAATTGCTAAATCCAAAATCACTTGATTAATTAAATTAAATTACTGCAAAAAGAACATTTAGTTCAACAAAACTTACATATAACTCAAAGAAAAAGTAAATATTTAAGCAAGAATAAAACTTTTACCAAAAAAAAAACAAATTATAAAAATAAATTTTAAAATATTATCATAACTCTTAAATTTATTTAGAAAGAAAGATAAAAAAAAACACAAAATAATGAACTAAAATTAGAAAAGTCCACCCGATGCCAACAACAACTTCTCTATTATATATAATCCATATAGGTTGTGGAACTAAAAAAATAAAAAATGTGTAACTCTATGCTTCTATTATTTAATCTTTCTTTTTTTTTATATTTATAAAGAAAGATTAAATAATATAAATTATTTAACTTAATATATTTAAATATCTTAATATAATACATAATAATATAACATTAAATTTGTTATATTATTAATTATTCATTAATATAATAATTAATTTAATTATAATGTAATATAATCAATTATATTCTATATTTAATATAATTGATTATATTAATATAATAATAATATTAATTAAATAATTATATTGTTTATATCATATTATAATAATATAAAATATTTAATTACATTTAAATAAATATTTTATTATATAATAATTTCTTTTGCCTTAAAAAATAGGTTCCTATAATTTTTGATAAATATATAAATTAAAATAATCAATTAATATTAAATAAATAAAACTTATAATGATATATTTAGTTAAATGTAATATATTAAAATAAATTATTTATATTAAATACACAAAAATTTAATAATATTTTACCTTTTTAAGAACAAAAAAAGGATAAATTTGAAGCGACCAAATTAAATCCTACAGTATTAATTTCGAAAAAAAAACTTTAAATTTATATATAAAATACAAAAGTTACAAAAAA